AATGCACACAAAGTAAGGAATAAGATATTTACTCTATTATTTAAAATAAAATTATTGAATATTTCGAACAAATCCTGAAATTCAAAACTACCAGTTATCCAATAAAGACCTAAAATTCCTAATAATAAACCAAAATCCCCTACACGATTAGTTACAAAAGCTTTTTGACAAGCATTCGCTGCAACAGGTCGTGTGAACCAAAAACCTATTAATAAATATGAACACATTCCGACTAATTCCCAAAAAAAATAAACTTGGATCAAATTAGAACTAGTAACTAATCCTAACATTGAAGTATTAAAAAAACCCATATAAGCAAAAAACCTCAGATATCCTTGATCATGAGACATATAATTGTCACTATAAATCAGAACCAAAATTCCAACAGTTGTAATTAATATTGACATAATACACGTAAGTGGATCAATAAAGTAACCGAACTCAAAAGAAAATTCATTATTTATGGTCCAAGACCATACATTTTGATGAATAGAACTTATAAAAATTTGTTGAATAAATAGATAGAGTGAAAAGATCATAACTATACTTAACAAAAAAATACTCAGAAAAGTCCACATACGCCGAAGGTTTTTTGTTGCTGTCGGAAAAAGTAGAAGTCCAACTCCTAGTAAAATAGGTACTGGAAGTGGAATGAAAGGGATGATCCATGAATATTGATATGTATGTTCCATAAAATAAAAAACCCTTTTTATTTTATTCTTTAATTTTTTATTTCTTATTCACTGGTTTGTATATATATATATTTTTTTTTCAAAAGGGACAAAAAAAGCACGCGATTTCAAACCGAAATATAAATTTTTTGAATTAGTATAATCCTTCATAAAACTTTTAAAATAAATATATATTCAAATCAAAAAATTAGAAGTGATTAAATAATATTACTAAGCTATTGACAAAAAAAATTATTTGTCTTTTTTTTATTACTACTAAATAAAATTGTGATTTTATACAGATATAGAAAAAGTTAATTATAATTCCGTACTACAATAATTTATATACATATATTAAGAATAGAACAAATATTAAGAATAGAACAAAGATTTACACGACAAAAAAATACTTAATATTTATTATATAAGAAAAAAACTTTACATAAAAATTTTATTTGAGTTTGATAATTTAGAATTATTAAGGAATTAATTTTAATTTTGGAATTTAGTGACTGTCTTACAGTACACTAAGTGATCTTTTTTTTTGCAAGAAAGATTATTATAATTTCAAAATTTTATTGATAATATAATCTATCAGTAGAGATTAATTAAATGAGAACTCTCGTACGGATTTCAAACGTTAAATAAAATAAAATTTTAATAACCAAAACTTATAAAAAAAGTAAAAAACCATTGGGTTTTAAACTTTTGAATGTTTTTTTTGTTTTGAAAATAATATATAATAAAATTTTAAAGAAAAAACTCAATATGGAGTACGAACGAATAGCATAATAAATGTCTTTGACATCCAATTATACCACTGAAAAACTTTTTTTTTCATTTTTGAATGGCAGTTCCAAAAAAACGTACTTCTATCTCGAAAAAGCGTATTCGTAAAAAAATTTGGAAAATGAAGGGATATTGGACATCGTTGAAAGCTTTTTCGTTAGGTAAATCACTTTCTACAGGTAATTCAAAAAGTTTTTTTGTACAACAAAATAAATAAAAAACACTATAATAATTAGAATTATCCTAACAAAAAAACTAATTTTTTAGAAAAAAAAATAATTAGGAACCAAAAGAGGAACAAAAAGACAATATATAGATAAAAAGAAAGGTTAACATTTTTTTTTTTCAAACAAGGGATTCTTATTTTCCCCATCACTAACTTGATGCAATAATAAAAAAAGATCTTGTATTTCCTCGTTAATAGGAAATACAAGATCTTTAAGCGAAATCAATAGGTTCTTAAAATTAATTAATTCTTAAGTGAAAAACTTTGTGAAAAACTTTTAACTTTATACCTTTAGGAATTATTATATATCTGAATTGTTATATTCTTTACTTGGAATCAAATTGATAAAAGCATCTATCCATAACAAGTGAATATTAGATAATAATAAATAATAATATATTATTTCTAAGTGATCAAAAAATCTTATGTTTGTACTGTTTGTACAGTATAAAACGATGTAGAAAAACAGATGGTTTGATAATTATTTTTGTTATCTTGAGCAATTAGGCAAATCTTATTTTATTTAAAATTTCTAAGTATTTTGGCTAAGTTTTAATTTTTAGAAAAAGCATTTTTTTTTTTATTCTATAAAAAAAATCAAAGTACAAAAAGTTAATTTAAAAATTTTAAACTAACTCAGGTAAAAAAAAAAAAAGATCTTAATTGAATTAAAACCCCAAAAACCTATTTAAACAGGTTTTTATTCATGAAATTAATTGTAAATTCCATTGAATTGGCCTCTTTATTTATAATTTATATTTTAATCTCGACGATTGAATAAAAACTTGTTAGTATTGTTTTGAACAAGTTGCCGCTATGGTGAAATTGGTAGACACGCTGCTCTTAGGAAGCAGTGCTATAGCATCTCGGTTCGAGTCCGAGTAGCGGCATAAGATCTTATAAAAGAGATATTATATTATAAATTTTATAATCAAACTAATACCCGACTTTTTCGAAAATCGGCTAAAACCTAGTATTAATTTATTAATTTTTAACATATTTTTTATGATTTTTTCAATTTTAGAGCATATATTAACTCATATATCTTTTTCGGTCGTTTCTATTGTACTGACAATTTATTTTTTAACTTTATTAGTTAATTTAGATGAAATCATAGGATTTTTTGATTCATCATATAAAGGAATCGTAATTACGTTTTTTGGTATCACAGGATTATTATTCACTCGTTGGATTTATTCAGGACATTTTCCATTAAGTAATTTATATGAATCATTAATTTTTCTTTCGTGGGCTTTTTCAATTATTCATATTGTTTCCTATTTTAATAAAAAAAAAAAAAATAACCTAAACGCAATAACTGCGCCAAGTGCTATTTTTATTCAGGGTTTTGCTACTTCAGGTCTTTTAAACAAAATGCCTCAGTCTGCAATATTAGTACCAGCTCTCCAGTCCCAGTGGTTAATGATGCACGTAAGTATGATGATATTAGGCTATGGCGCTATGTTATGCGGATCATTATTATCAATAGCTCTTCTAGTCATTACATTTCGCAAAATTGGCCCTACTTTTTGTAAAAAGAATATAAAAGAAAATAATTTCTTAAATGAATTATTTTCTTTTGATGTACTTTACGACATAAATAAAAGAAATTCTATTTTACTACAACAAAACATTAATTTTAGTTTTTCTCGAAATTATTATAGGTATCAATTGATTGAACAATTAGATTTTTGGAGTTTTCGTATTATTAGTCTTGGATTTATTTTTTTAACCGTCGGCATTCTTTCAGGAGCTGTATGGGCTAATGAGACGTGGGGTTCATATTGGAATTGGGATCCAAAAGAAACTTGGGCGTTTATTACTTGGACCATATTCGCAATTTATTTACATATTAAAACAAATAGGAATGTTCGGGGTATAAATTCTGCAATTGTGGCTTCTATAGGCTTTCTTTTAATTTGGATATGCTATTTTGGCGTCAATCTTTTAGGAATTGGTTTACATAGTTATGGTTCATTTACATCGAATTAAATAAAATACATCGAATTAAATAAAACATTAACCAAAAAATAAAGGAATCCAAATAAAAAAGAATAGCATCTATATATAACTTCATATAAGTTAAGAAATCTAATTTAGTTTTAGTAGTAAATAATCAAGAACCTTTTGAATCAAGTAGTACAATGATTCAAAAGGTTCTCACAATACAAAGACCAAAGACTTCTGATTACAATTAAATTTAATGCTTTTTTTTTATTTCCTGAAAACTAGCCATAAAAATAATTAGATAAAATGGATTCGACCTTGTCACTTGCTAATGAGAGCACAAAATCAGGATAAATACCAATACCTATTATTGGTAGAAGAATAGAGATTGAAAGAAATAACTCTCGGGGTCCAGAATCAAAAAAAGAAAAGTTTTTGACATTAATTAACTTGTATCCATAGAACATTTGGCGTGACATAGATAATAAATATATAGGAGTTAATATAATTCCAATTGCCATTACAAAAATAATTAAAATTTTTGAAATTAATAAATATTTTTGGCTGGTAATTATTCCAAAAAAAACGATAAATTCTGCAACAAAACCACTCATGCCCGGTAATGCAAGGGAAGCCATCGATAAGATAGTAAACATTGTAAATATCTTTGGAATGGAGATAGCCATTCCACCCATTTCATCAAGATAAACAAGCCGAATTCTATCATAACTAGTTCCTGCCAAGAAAAAAAGTGCAGCGCCAATAAATCCATGAGAGATTATTTGTAAAATAGCTCCATTAAGTCCAGGGTCCGTTATAGAACCAATACCTATAATTATAAAACCCATATGAGATACAGAAGAATAGGCTATTCTCTTTTTTAAATTACATTGACCAGGAGATATTGAAGCTGCATAAATTATTTGGATTGTACCGACTACCATCAACCAAGGAGAAAACATAGAATGAGCGTGAGGTAATAATTCCATATTGATTCGAACCAACCCATATGCTCCCATTTTTAATAAGATTCCAGCGAGAAGCATACAGGTACTGTAATGTGCCTCGCCGTGGGTGTCAGGTAACCAAGTATGTAAAGGTATAATCGGTGATTTGACGGCAAAAGCAATAAGAAATCCAATATAAAATAGTATTTCGAGTGTGACAGGATAGGATTGATTAGCTAATAGTTCTAAATTTAATGTTGGTTCGTTCGAACCATATAAACTTATACCTAAAACTCCTATTAATAAAAAAATAGAACTTCCTGCAGTGTATAAAATAAATTTTGTAGCTGAATACAGACGTTTCTTTCCACCCCACATGGATAAAAGTAGATAAACGGGAATTAATTCTAATTCCCACATGATGAAAAAAAGTAAAAGATCCCTAGAAGAAAATGATCCTATTTGACCGCTGTACATTGCTAACATCAGGAAATGAAATAATCGGGAATCCCGAGTAACAGGAAAAGCCGCTAACGTAGCTAAAGTAGTAATAAATCCCGTCAGTAAAATTGTTCCTATAGAAAGTCCATCTATTCCCATTCTCCAGTAAAAATCAAAAAAATTTATCCATTTATAATCTTCGGACAGTTGAATTAATGGATCGTCCATTTTATAATTATAACAAAAAGCGTAGGTCGTTAGAAGAAGTTCTAAGATACAAATGCATATAGTATACCATTTATTTACTTTATTTCCCCTATGCGGGAGAAATAACATTAACGAACCAGCAGATATTGGAAAAACAACAATTATTGTTAACCAAGGAAAATCATTCGTGGTAAAGACAAGATACACCAGGTCCAAAGAACGCGTACTCAAAAAATATATATAAATAAAAAAATATAATTTAACTTTTTTGAGTACGAGTACTTGTCAATAAAAAAAAATAAAATTTATTCCAAATTTATTCAAATGAGGTTTTCGGTAACGTATCAATAAGCTAGACCCATGCTTCGAGTTGTTTCATGCCATAAATAAACTCGAACGCTCAAAAAATCCGTCGGACAGGCAGATTCACATCTCTTACAACCAACACAGTCCTCGGTTCTTGGAGCGGAAGCTATTTGCTTAGCTTTACATCCATCCCAAGGTATCATTTCTAATACGTCTGTAGGGCATGCTCGGACACATTGAGTACATCCTATACAGGTATCATAAATTTTTACTGAATGTGACATAGGATCTATAGTTTTTTTAATGTCATAAATTTTCAATCTAGTAAACTTCTAACTGAATGATATATTAAAATACTAGATGAAGCAATGATTTCCTTTAATAGAATTTTTGTAATGAATTCTGGCTCAATTGATTAAAAAAAGGGGCTAAAATACTTTGATTTCTTATATTTTCACAAATATAATCTAGTAAGTCATAACCTATTATATATATATATGCAAATTTAAATCTATAATTTTTTTTATTTATGCTACTTATTTAATAAGGTCGATTGGTTGATGCGGGTTGATTTTCTGTTACGATAAATTGACGAAACTATAGCTAATCCAATAGCTGCTTCAGCGGCTGCAATTGCTATAATAAAAATGCAGAAAATATCCCCTTTTAGTTGGGAATTATCAAAAAAATAAGAAAATGTCACGAAATTCATATTAACTGCATTGAGTATAAGTTCAAGACACATAAGAGCCCTAACCATATTTCGACTCGTGATCAATCCATAAAGACCAATAAAAAATAAATAGGCACTCAAAACAAGTACATGTTCGAGTATCATTCAGCAACTCCTTATCAATTTTGATTCATTTCAATATGAACAATAATTCACCGGATTCAATCAACTAGAATATAACAAAAAAGTATGAATAAAAAATATATTTAGGTAAAATTTTGGTTAAAAAAAATATTTTAAATATATATATATATATTTAAAATATTAAGATAGTATTCAATCAAATTTAATTGAATGAACGAAAAAAAATATCATAACATACATAAAGTTTTCTTTAGTCTTTACTAATTGAACGTTTTTTATTGACGAGCCACCGAAATTGCACCTATCAGAGCAACTAAAAGAATTATTGAAATGAGTTCAAATGGAAGAAAAAAATCTGTTGATAAATGAATTCCTATTTGTTGACTATTACTTATTAAATCTTGCTCTAGAATCTGGTTTAATCTTGTAGTCCAAACAACCCCGTACCATGACGTATCGAGAATTGTAGAAATTAATGAAAAAAGAATAGTTGTACAAACCAACGAAGTAATCCCATTCCCGACGGTCCACAGATTGAAATTTGTGTAATATTCTGAATCATTCATGAACATCACAGCAAATATGATTAAAACATTTATGGCCCCCACGTAAATAAGGAGTTGTGCAGCAGCTACAAAATGGGAATTTGATAGAATATACAATAAAGATATACAAACAAGAACAAATCCTAAGGAAAAGGCCGAAAATATTGGGTTGGGAAGTAATACCACTCCCAGACCTCCTACTAGAATACCGGATCCCAGAAAAACTAAAAGAAAATCATGTATTGGTCCAGGCAAATCCATTATATTATTAAAATAAGAAAAAAATCGAAACCCTTTTCATGACCTTATTAATTTAACCGGGGAATTTGTTTTTAATATGTTTCTAATAGAGTGAAATTAGAATCTAATGGATATGAATTTATGTAGATACAATTATTAGACAGTTTCGCTTTTTTATGCTAAAGTGTTCAACCTATCTGTTTAAATAAAGTAATTACGAATTTATTATATTAAAAGAATGAGCCTTAATACTTAAGATTATTATATAAATATAAATATAATACAAGTTTTTAATTAAATTCTTTATATAATTCAAAAAAATTGAATTCTTTTTTTAATAAACTTAATGGGTTTACCCATTTTTTGTTTGAGGTGAATTTAAAATTGTTCGAATAGTGTAATCGTCAATTACTGACATTGGTAAACGACCCAAAGCTATTTGATTATAATTCAATTCGTGACGATCATAAGTTGAAAATTCATATTCTTCGGTCATTGACAAACAATTTGTTGGACAATATTCAACACAATTACCGCAAAATATACAAATTCCAAAATCAATACTGTAATTAAGCAATCGTTTTTTTTTAATATTCGTTTCCAATTTCCAATCAACAACAGGTAGATCTATAGGACATACTCGAACACATACTTCACAAGCAATGCATTTATCAAATTCAAAATGTATTCGCCCTCGGAAACGTTCCGAGGTTATTAATTTTTCATAGGGATATTGAATAGTTACAGGTAAACGATTTGTGTGGGATAAGGTAATCATGAAACCTTGACCAATATACCTTGCAGCTCGTAGGGTTTGTTGACCATAATTCATGAACCCGGTTATCATAGGAAGCATATTGTAATTATCTATAAATAATTTGATCTTTGTTTCTTTCTCTTGTTTAAAACAAGTAATGAATATATTGGATTCATTTTCAATTTTTATAGTGAAAAGAGTTGGAAAGAAGTTGTTAATAATAGATTACCAAGGGAAATAGGTAAAAGAAATTTCCATCCAAGATTTAGTAGTTGATCCATTCTTAGCCTAGGTAAAGTCCATCTTGTTGCGATAGAAATGAACAAGAACAAATATGTTTTAGCTAATGTAATAAAGATACCTATTGTTGTTCCAAAGGTTTGATCCCTCTCAAATAGCTCCAGAATAGATATAAACGGAATAGAAATATTCCAACCGCCTAAGTATAGAACTGTCACAAATAATGAGGAAATTAATAGATTTAGATAAGAAGCAACGTAAAATAAACCAAATTTGATACCTGAATATTCAGTTTGATAACCTGCTATTAATTCTTCTTCCGCTTCTGGTAAATCAAACGGTAATCTCTCGCATTCTGCTAGGGAAGAAATTAGAAAAATGATAAAACCTATAGGTTGACGCCACAAATTCCATCCCCAAAAACCATATTTTGATTGTGCCTCAACTATATCAACTGTACTTAAACTGTTAGATAATCCTAGTCGATGATAACATTACTATTCTCACCGCTATTACAAAACCGTACATGAGGTCTTCGCCTCATACGGCTCCTCGGGGGCCAGAAATAAATCTAAGGACCAGATTAGTATTATTTAGATGGATATGATGTGTTCTAAAATAGATTAAATATAAATATATCTGGGGTCCCGAATTATACCAACGGAATTCTGTCTGCTCAAATTTTAAGAATAAAAAAAAGCGCTTCGGAATTCATCTCATCTTTTACAAATTTTAATTTCTATTTGTTGAGTCATAACTTAATCCTTTAATAAAAAACTCCTTGTAAAAATAAAAAAGGTATTTCAGCCCATCGTGGTTTTCAATTACGAAAAAGAATTAGACATCCTATTAGTTTATTATTCATGACAGAAATTCTATTTTATTTTCGAAATATATGAAAAAACTATCCTTGTTTCGTTCCTATTCTTCTTTCCTTTTTTATAAAAAAGTTGGTGGACTTAAAAAATAAAAGATTATTTCGTTTCTGATAGTCATTACATTTATCGGTGGATAGGAGCATACTCTGAATAGGAATCTTGGGGAGTACTGTCTGATCATTTCTACTAATTTCAAGCCCCAATTAATCTTCTTTTTTTGTTATCTTATGGTATGCATAAATATCCTTTGCAATTTGTTTAATCTCTATTACAAATTCTTTGTGTATTTTGGTGTTTCTAACCATCCACTCACTTTTACCTAATTGCCGCTCACTTTGTAATACATGTATGTTAATCTATATAACTGATAGTGAAAACGCCATACGGTTAATATTTTGAACCCGCTTCAAGCCAGGATGACTAAATCAACCAACCTTGGGGTAAAGTGATTATTACGATTATGTTTATTTCCGTTTAACCTTTGTACATAGGAAACGAGACTCAAATTTTTTTACTGCTAATTTCTGAGCAGTTTTTTTCACTCATATATAACTATCAAATTCCTTTTATTAAGATTAACCCAAAAATAAATATATATATTCCGTTTTTAACTTATTCGTCTAGAAGAAACGTAATAGTAAAAATGTTTATATTTCAACGAACCGCACGTAGAGATATTGATAAAACACATAGAGTTAATGGTATTTCATAACTAATTGATTGGGCAGCAGCTCGCAGACCACCTAAAAAAGAATATTTATTATTTGATCCATATCCTGACATAAGAAGTCCAATAGGAGCAATACTTGAGATCGCAATCCATAAAAAAATACCGATATTGAGATCCGCTAAAACAAGGTGATTGCTAAAGGGAATTACTGAATAACTTAGTAAAATTGAGATAACTGCTATCGACGGTCCAATATTAAATAAAGGGCTATTTCCTCTAGCTGGACGAAGATCTTCTTTAAAAAGTAGTTTTGTCCCGTCGGCTAGGGCTTGAAGAATTCCCAACGGGCCAGCGTATTCAGGTCCAATACGTTGTTGTATCCCTGCAGATATTTCTCTTTCTAACCACACAATTACTAGTACACCTGTTATGATTCCCAATACAAGAGAAAATATAGGGACAAACATCCATATTAGTCCGTAGACCTCTTTTAAAGATTCCAATCTAACAAAAGAATTTATAGTTTGTACTTCTGTTGCATAAATTATCATTTTAACGATCAACTTCTCCCATAATTATATCTATGCTACCGAGTATCGTCATAATATCAGCCAATTTCATTCTTTTAACTAGTTCAGGAAGAATTTGCAAATTAATAAAACCCGGTGGTCTTATTTTCCATCTCCAAGGAAAACCACTTTGATCTCCTATGAGAAAAATTCCCAACTCCCCTTTTGGGGCTTCAACTCTTACATAAAGTTCTTGTTTCGATAATTCAAAAGTAGGAGAAGGTTTTTTACTAATGAATCGATATTCAAAATCATTCCATTCTGGATTCCTTTTTTTATCAAAGCCTCTGCTTTCTAAATTCTCATAGGGACCTCCCGGAAGTCCTTCCAGAGCCTGTTGAATAATTTTTATGGATTCTGTCATTTCGCTAAGTCGTACTAAATAACGAGCTAATGAATCCCCTTGTTTTTGCCATTGAATTTCCCATTCAAATTCATCGTAAGACTCATAACGATCAACTTTACGAAGATCCCATGGTATTCCGGATGCGCGTAGCATTGGTCCGGATAAACCCCAATTTATTGCTTCTTCCCCACCAATAATCCCAACTCCTTCAACCCGTTCTAAAAAAATAGGATTTCGTGTAATCAGTTTTTGATATTCAACAACCTCGGTTAAAAAATAATCACAAAAATCCAAGCATTTCTCTATCCAACCATAAGGTAAATCAGCCGCAATTCCTCCAATACGAAAAAAATTATGCATCATTCTCATACCGGTGGCAGATTCGAATAGATCATATATAAATTCGCGTTCTCTGAAAATATAGAAAAAAGGAGTCTGTGCACCAATATCTGCCATAAAAGGGCCGAGCCATAACAGATGAGAAGCTATACGACTCAATTCCAGCATAATTACTCTGATATAGCTGGCCCTTTTAGGAACTTGAATATTTCCCAAATGTTCTGGTCCATTTACTGTTATTGCTTCTGTAAACATAGTAGCTAAATAATCCCATCGCGTTACATAAGGTAAATATTGTATAATTGCCCGGTTTTCTGCAATTTTTTCCATTCCCCTGTGTAAATAACCCAATATGGGTTCACAGTCAACAACATCCTCGCCATCTAGAGTAACAATTAAGCGAAGAACACCATGCATGGATGGGTGGTGAGGTCCCATATTGACTATCATAAGATCTTTTCCTGTAACAGGTCTCTTCATAAGTTTTTCCTTGATTCGTTCTAGCATGAATTATATTGCTGAAAAATAAGTTTATGAAAAAATTAAATATCTAAAAAATTAATTAATTCACAATTTTGTAATTTAACGAGTTTTTAATTCCCGAATATTCAACTGATTAATTAATTCTTTATAACGTACTCTATTTTTTTTTGACAAATAAGCCAGCAGTCGTTGACGTTTTCCCAGAATTTTTCGTAGACCCCTCTGAGATAAATAATCTTTTCTGTGCAATTCCAAATGTGAAGTAAGTCTTCGTATCTTATTAGTGAAACTGAATACTTGAAATTCAACGGATCCCCTGCTTTCTTCTTTTTTTTCTTGAAATGAAATGAATGTATTTTTTATCATAAAAAGAAATCCTTCCCTTTTTTATATGAATTGAAAGATATGAGTTTTACTGATCAGTAATAATAGTGGTATTTTTTTTGTACAAGGATCTGAATTTAATTAGCAACTTATTATTCTTAATTTTATTAAAAAGTATAAATTTAGATCTAAAAAGAAGGATTCTTTTAATTTATTTATGTATCTGTTCTGATTGGTATCTACGTCATTGATTAAATTAATCTCATGTATAAAGATTGAATTTAAAACAATCCCTCATATTTGTGCATACAGTTGTTTTCATATACCGTAACTTAATATATTATATTTTATATTTTATAGTAAAAATTTATAGTAAAAAGGATCTATCATTAATGAATTTTAAATCGTGTATACATATGTATTCTTATCATACTGAAACGATTTCCATTAGTAGTATTAAACCAATAGCGATTCATACAAGCTAAATCTTCTAATCTAAAGTTGGGCCAAAGAAAGGATTTTAATTTAATGAGGTTTTTTTTATCCTTATAAAGATCTTTCTTTTTATGCAAAACTGTGGTCCAGTTTTGAATATTCTTATCAAATCTTGAATTTATATTCCTCGTATTTTTTTTTTTTAAGTTGAAACAAATTAGAATTCGAAATTCTCTACGTCGTTTAGGGGATAGAATGTTTTCCGGAACAAAGAAATCATATATATATATTTTTTTTTTTACAGTTTTGTTTTGATATTTTGTAATGGATTTTTCAAAATTTTTTTTGTATCTTTGACTTTTTTTTTTTTTTTTTTTATGAACCAATGAAATATCTATGGTTCTATATATCATAAGTTGTCCATCGTTTTTTACAGACAAACGTACAGGTTCAATAATAAAAATTCCTTTTTTCATTAATTTTGCAAAAGTTAAATTCTTCTCAATCATTAGAATGTCTAGACTCATCTCCCCTCTTTCAATAGAAGATATCGCTATATCGTTTGGATTTTTTAGTCTAACCAATAGACAGTATACTTTTACATTATTGAGAATTTTTTGATTAAAAAAACAATTCCATCGCAATTGAAAACGCGAATACCTTGTGAGAAATAAATCGAGTTCCGCTTCTGTATTGCTTTTGTATTGTTTTTTATTTTTACGTTTTTTTATCTTCGATTCCGCATAATTTTCTTCAATATTTTTTTCTTGGTTTGATATAGCTGGTTCAGGATTTCTTTTTTTTTCTTTATCTGATTCAAGCTCTCCTTGACCCGCCGATTCTTTTTCTTCTTTATTTAGATTATAAAATCGAGGGTATTTTTTTTCATTTGATCGTATAAAACCTTTTTTCTTTCCAGTGATCTTTTTATTAACATTTTTGTTTTCATTAAAATTGAAAAGAAGTAATTTAATTGGTATCACCCAAGGTTTCTTTTTATATGTACTAGAAAAAAATAAAAATTCTGGAAAGAAAAAAAATTCAAAATTTGTTATACGACGATTTATTATTTCTTCATTCATTCCCATCCAATCAAAAAAGTTTCTTTTTTTTTTGGCAAGACCCGTCTTAGTTATTTTATCAACTCTTTGATAATTCTGAACTTTAGTCTTAATATATTTTTTTTTACTCTTGGTATCAATCCAGGGCTCAATATTTAATTTTTTTCTAAACCAAAAGTTTATAATTCTCCAATCCAAATTTTTTCTATGCCGGATGTCCCCCATACCCCGAATATTATATTTTTCTAGAAAATAAGAGATTAAACAATTATCTAGAGTAATACCTATAGACACGTCAAAAAAATTTTTTTCTGTAGAATGAATAGATTTGTAGCAAAAAAGATTATATATAGAATCTTTTTTTAAATTGTGTTTTGGATTTAATAACGAGTCGGCTTCAAAAAAATTTTGTTTTTTGTAATTATCAACTTTGTTTTTTTCATATGAATCCTCTTTGGTTAAACTTGGCTTTATAACTAGCGAGTCTTCATTTATTTTCTTTTTCCATTTTTGGGTTACTAATCTAGCCCACGCAACCTGAGGTAAATTGTATTGATAATGACTTCGTAACCAGTTTTTCCATGGATTTACTTCGGAATTTAAAAGTGTTTTATCTTTTAATTCATAATGAAAGATTCCTTGTTCTTGAAAAAAATACTTTATTTGATTCTTAACAAAAAAGGATGTTATGCATATGTTATATTCAAGAACAGCCTTTAATTTCGAAAAGTTACTAACTTGAATTTTTGATAATTTGTAAAATACATATGCTTGTGATAAAGAACGTAGGTCATAACTAAAAAATTTTTTTTTTGATATTAAATTTTTTATAGTCGAAATAAAATAAATGGTATTTTTTTTTTTTAATTTTTCTCCAGTTTCTTCATTCTTGTAAATATATTTATCAATAATTGTTTTTGTTGATTCAAAAAAAAGTTGTGTAGTAAGTCTTGGAATATTAATGATACCTAGAAAAATAGCTATATACAGTTGTTCAATGTAAAATTTAAAAAAAAAAACATATTTACGAATTAATCGGGTATTTTGTCTTTTGAATGTCTGCCAAATTTTTTTTGATGACTTAATTATTTTATAACCATAACGCGATTTGTTACAACTATTTGTTAGGTTTTTTTTTTCTTTTGAAATTCCTTCTATTTTATTTCTGATTGTCTTTATTCTATCAATCAAAAAATTTTTTTTTTTTTCGCTGAGTGAAGAATTTATCCACTCCGTGGATTTATTTTGAACAGATAGTTCATGAATCATCTGATTACTCATTATTGAATCTTTTTTAGTTTCATTTAATTCATATATTTCTCTCAGGCCAAATAACGGAATTAGATTTCGTTTTGAAAGGTCTTTCATTTTTCCTTTTATAAAAAGAAAGTTTTTGATAATCCAGTGTTTAATTTCTTTTGCGACTTTTAGGAAAATTGTTGCTCTTTCTTTGAAAATCCTTAAAACCAGAAAAGACTTAGTTTTGAGTTTTTTTATTCTTTTTTTTAATTCTTTAGAAATAGGTTCAAAAAAAGAGGGCTTTTTTTGGGCAGAACCAAACGGTAGTTCGGTTTCCATCCCCCAAACTGTTAAAAAACAAAAATCGTTTTTTTCTACTTTTTCTTTTGTTTTTTTTAGCCGAGCCTTCCGAGATGATTGAAATTTAGATTTATGCCAAGGTTTAAGATAAAAAGGAAATAGGATTTTTATCTGAATACCATCCGTTAACCAGTTTCTTGGAAATTCTGTTTCGGACAGTTGA